AGCGGAGGCTCGTTTACTTATGTTTTCTCATACGAATCTCTTGTCTCCAGCTATTGGGGATCCCATTTCTGTACCAACTCAAGATATGCTTATTGGGCTCTATGTATTAACGAGTGGGAATCGCCGAGGTATTTATGCAAATAGGTATAATCCGTGTAATCACAGAAATTATCAAAATGAAAGAATTGACGACAATAACTATAAGTATACAAAAGAACCCTTTTTTTGTAATTCCTATGATGCAATTGGATCTTATCGGCAGAAAAGAATTCATTTAGATAGTCCTTTGTGGCTCCGGTGGCAACTAGATCACCGTGTTATTACTTCAAGAGAAGCTCCCATTGAAGTTCATTATGAATCTTTTGGTACTTATCATGAGATTTATGGACACTATTTAATAGCAAGAAGTATAAAAAAAGAAATTCTTTGTATCTACGTTCGAACCACTGTTGGTCATATTTCTTTTTATCGAGAAATTGAAGAAGCTATACAAGGGTTTTGCCGGGCCTGCTCATATGGTACCTAATCATATGGTATTCTCATATGATACCAATCATATGGTATTCAAGCTAAGTAGTTCTATGAAACTGTTGTGAATTCGAGTATCTCCAGTTCAACTAAGAACATAGTTCCCGAATTTTTATGCGAATCAAGATCGAGAAAAGGAAGTTTTCCAATCATTGACTCAAACCCATTGTCGAACCCCACTCATCGGAATATGGAGGTATTTATGGCAGAACGGGCCAATCTGGTCTTTCACAATAAAGTGATAGATGGAACTGCCATTAAACGACTTATTAGTCGATTAATAGATCACTTTGGAATGGCATATACATCACACATCCTGGATCAAGTAAAGACTCTGGGGTTCCGGCAAGCCACTGCTACATCCATTTCATTAGGAATTGATGATCTTTTAACAATACCTTCTAAGGGATGGCTAGTCCAAGATGCTGAACAACAAAGTTTGGTTTTGGAAAAACACCATCATTATGGGAATGTACACGCGGTAGAAAAATTACGACAATCTATTGAAATATGGTATGCAACAAGTGAATATTTGCGACAAGAAATGAATCCTAATTTTAGGATGACTGATCCTTTTAATCCAGTCCACATGATGTCCTTTTCAGGAGCTAGAGGAAATGCATCTCAAGTACACCAATTAGTAGGTATGAGAGGATTAATGTCGGATCCCCAAGGACAAATGATTGATTTACCTATTCAAAGCAATTTACGTGAAGGACTATCTTTAACAGAATATATCATTTCTTGTTATGGAGCTCGCAAAGGGGTTGTAGATACTGCTGTACGAACATCGGATGCTGGATATCTTACACGCAGACTTGTTGAAGTAGTTCAACACATTGTTGTACGTCGAACAGATTGTGGCACCATCCAAGGGATTTCTGTGAGTCCTCGAAATGGGATGATGTCGGAAAGAATTTTTATACAAACATTAATTGGCCGTGTATTAGCAGACGATATATATATAGGCCCACGATGCATTGCCGTTCGAAATCAAGATATTGGTATTGGACTTGTCACTCGATTCATAACCTTTCAAACACAACCAATATCGATTCGAACTCCCTTTACTTGTAAGAGTACGTCTTGGATCTGCCGATTATGTTATGGCCGGAGCCCTACTCATGGCGATCTTGTCGAATTGGGAGAAGCTGTGGGTATTATTGCGGGTCAATCTATTGGGGAACCGGGCACTCAACTAACATTAAGAACCTTTCATACCGGCGGAGTATTCACAGGGGGTACTGCAGAACATGTACGAGCCCCCTCCAATGGAAAAATAAAATTCAATGAGGATTTGGTTCATCCCACACGTACACGTCATGGGCATCCCGCTTTTCTATGTTATATAGACTTGTATGTAACTATTGAAAGTGAAGATATTCTACATAACGTGACTATTCCACCAAAAAGTTTGATTCTAGTTCAAAATGATCAATATGTAGAATCAGAACAAGTGATTGCCGAGATTCGCGCGGGAACATATTCTTTTAATTTTAAAGAGAGGGTTCGAAAACATATTTATTCTGACTCAGAGGGAGAAATGCACTGGAGTATCGATGTATACCATGCACCCGAATTTACATATAGTAATGTACATCTTTTACCAAAAACAAGTCATTTATGGATATTATCGGGAGGTTTGTGCAGATCCAGTGGAGTCCTTTTTTCAATCCATAAAGATCAAGATCAAACGAACATTTATTTTCTTTCTGACAAAGAAAAAAAAATTTCTAGCCTTTCAGTAAATACAGTAAATAATAATCAAGTGAAAAACAAATTCTTTAGTTCGGGTCTTCCCGGTAAAAAAGAAAGTAGTATTCCTGGGACTCTCATAATCCCTTCTATTCTCCACAATAATTCTTATTTTTTTTTATTGGCAAAGAGGCGAAGAAATAGATTCATCATTCCATTCCAATGGATTCAAGAACGAGAAAAAGAACTAACGCATCGTTCCAGTATTTCGATTGAA